ACAATTTTGAGACTTAGAAGATTTTTTTATAAAATTAAATTATAAATTAAATTGCCAAATAAAATTATTAATATTTAAATTTCAATATTTCAAATATTAATACAATATTGAATATTGATAATTTTATTTGAATATTCTCGTAAATTTCAATTGTTAAAATTTACAATTTTGAGACTTAGAAGATTTTTTTATAAAATTAGATTATAAATAAAATTGCCAAATAAAATTATTAATATTTAAGTTTCAATATTCAAATATTAAAACAATATTGAATATTGATAATTTTATTTAAATATTCTCGTAAATTTCAATTGTTAAAATTTACAATTTTGAGACTTAGAAGATTTTTTATAAAATTAGATTATAAATAAAATTGCCAAATAAAATTATTAATATTTAAGTTTCAATATTTAAATATTGAAACAATATTGAATATTGATAATTTTATTTGAATACTCTCGTAAATTTCAATTGTTAAAATTCATATAAATTTTATAAGCTTATATAGAATATTTAATTAGTTAATAAATTTTAGTACAAAACTATAATTCAATATAAGCCATTATCTATATAAATTAAAATGTTTAAAATACACTTAATAGCCTTTATCTATTTCCTAAAGTATCAAAAACTTTTATACATTATATACTAAAGTGTAAAAGATAAGCTAACTAAGCTAATGGGCTCATACCCCATCCATAAAGGTCCTAATCCTTTTCTTTTTAATCCTTAATCTTTACAAATTCTTATTTTTTAATATATTATTAATTAGAACCATAATTGTTATTTCTTCTTTCTCATGATTAATAACTTGAATGGGTCTCGAAATTAATTTAATAGCAATAATTCCTCTAATAAAACAATTTAAAAATAAATTTTCTGCTGAAGCATCTATAAAATATTTTATTATTCAAGCTATAGCATCAATATTATTTCTTTTTTCTATTATTATTTTTACTAATACTGATAAAATTTACACAGAAATATCAACTTTTTCTTCAATTTTTATTAATTCTGCTTTACTAATAAAAATAGGAGCAACCCCATTTCATTTTTGATTACCAGAAGTTGTCAAAGGACTAAGTTGAGAAATAATTTTTATTATTTTAACTTGACAAAAAATTGCTCCTAGAATCCTAATTTTTTACACTACTAAAATTCCTATATTTTTTAGAATTATTATTATTCTATCATCATTAATTAGCGGAATTCAAGGTTTAAACCAAACTTGTATTCGTAAATTTATAGCTTATTCTTCTATCAATCATATTAGTTGAATAATTTCAACAATTTTAAGTTCTGTTACACTTTGAATTTATTATTTTATTATTTATTCTATTATTAGATTTAATATAATCATTATTTTTAACTATTATAAAATTTATGAAATTAATCAATTAAATAAAATTTTATCATTTAATAAAAATTTAAAATTTTTCTTTATATTAAATTTTCTTTCACTAGGAGGATTACCTCCTTTTCTAGGATTCTTTCCTAAATGAATTACAATTTTCCAATTAACAACAAATTATTACTACACTTTAATCTTTTTCTTAATTATTTTTACTCTAATCACCTTATTTTTATATTTACGAATTTCTTTTTGTTCTTTCTCACTCTCTAATAAGGAATCTTTAATCAAAATTAATAATAAAATTTCTTATTATCATTTTTTTATTAATTTTCTTTCACTCTTTAGATTACTTATTTGTTTAATACTAGCTAATTTATACTAGTTAAGAATTTAAGTTAACAAAACTATTGACCTTCAAAGTCAAAATTAGATAATATTTATCTAATTCTTAAATTATGAAAATAAATTTTACCTTTAAATTTGCAATTTAATATTCTTCATAAACTACATAATTATAGTAAGAGAAAATTATTTCGTTGATAAATTTACAATTTATTGCCTATACCTCAGCCATCTTACCGAATAAATGACTTTACTCTACTAATCACAAAGATATCGGAACACTATATTTTATTTTTGGAAGATGGTCAGGTATAGTGGGCACCTCCTTAAGAATAATTATTCGAACAGAATTAGGAAATCCAGGAAGTCTTATTGGAAATGACCAAATCTACAATTCCATTGTAACCGCACATGCTTTCATTATAATTTTTTTTATAGTTATACCAATCATAATTGGGGGATTTGGTAATTGACTAATTCCACTGATATTAGGAGCTCCCGATATAGCCTTTCCTCGCTTAAATAATATAAGATTTTGACTTCTTCCTCCCTCACTAACTTTACTTTTAATAAGAAGAATTATTGATAAAGGAGCTGGAACTGGATGAACTGTCTATCCTCCCCTATCTACTAATATTGCTCACGAAGGAGCATCAATTGATCTATCTATTTTTAGTCTTCATTTAGCCGGAATTTCCTCTATCCTAGGAGCAATAAATTTTATTTCTACAATTATAAATATACATCCCATAGGCATAAAATTAGATCAACTTCCCTTATTTATTTGAGCAGTTAAAATTACTGCCATCCTATTACTTCTTTCTCTGCCAGTATTAGCAGGAGCTATTACAATATTATTAACAGATCGAAATATTAATACATCTTTTTTTGATCCGGCAGGAGGAGGGGATCCAATTTTATATCAACATCTATTTTGATTTTTTGGTCATCCTGAAGTTTATATTTTAATTTTACCAGGATTTGGTATAATTTCCCATATTATTAGACAAGAAAGAGGTAAAAAAGAAGCTTTCGGAGTTTTAGGTATAATTTACGCAATAATAGCTATTGGATTATTAGGATTTGTTGTTTGAGCTCATCATATATTTACAGTAGGAATAGATGTAGACACACGAGCTTATTTTACTTCAGCTACAATAATTATTGCAGTCCCTACTGGAATCAAAATTTTCAGTTGATTAGCTACCTATCATGGTACAAAAATTAAATTTAATCCAGCAACTTTATGGTCACTTGGTTTTATTTTTTTATTTACAATAGGAGGTTTGACAGGAGTTATTCTTGCTAATTCATCTATCGATATTATTTTACATGATACTTACTATGTAGTTGCTCATTTCCATTATGTTTTATCAATAGGAGCTGTATTTGCTATTTTAGCAGGAATTATTCAATGATTTCCTCTTTTTACAGGACTGACCCTAAATTCTAAATACTTAAAAATTCAATTTATTACCATATTTATTGGAGTTAATACAACATTTTTTCCTCAACATTTTTTAGGATTAAGAGGTATACCTCGACGATATTCAGATTATCCTGATGCTTATTATCTATGAAATATAGTTTCATCTATTGGAAGAATAATTTCATTATCTAGAATTTTTTATTTTATTTTTATTATTTTAGAAGCTTTTCTTGTAAAACGAATAAATCTCTCTGCTTTCAATTTATCTACTTCAATTGAATGATTTCAATATTTTCCCCCTATCGACCACAGATATGACGAAATCCCAATTGTAACTAATTTCTAATATGGCAGAAAAGTGCATTGGATTTAAGCTCCAAATATAAAGTTTATACTTTTTTTAGAAATTGCAACATGAAAAACTCTCTCACTCCAAGATAGCGCATCACCATTAATAGAACAATTAATATTCTTTCATGATCACACCTTAACTATTCTAATTGTTATTACAATCTTAGTAAGACAAATTCTTTTATCTTTATTATTTAACAAATTCACTCATCGTTTTTTATTAGAAGGACAAATAATTGAAATAATTTGAACTATTCTTCCAGCAATTACTTTAATTCTTATTGCCCTCCCATCTCTTCGATTATTATATATTATAGATGAAATTTATAACCCTATAACTACAGTTAAAGCTATTGGCCATCAATGATACTGATCCTATGAATATTCAGATTATAAAAATATCGAATTTGACTCTTACATAATTCCAACAAATGAATTAAAACCATTTAATTTTCGTCTTTTAGATGTTAATAATCGAATAGTAATTCCCTTTAATTCTCAAATTCGAATTATTGTAACTTCCACTGATGTAATTCATTCATGAACAATTCCTTCCTTAGGTGTTAAAATTGATGGAACTCCTGGACGATTAAATCAATCAAATTTTAATATTAATCGAACAGGATTATTTTTTGGCCAATGTTCAGAAATTTGCGGAGCAAATCATAGATTTATACCAATTGTTATTGAAAGAATCTCACCATCCTATTTTTTAAATTGAATTATTAATTATAACTCATTAGATGACTGAAAGCAAGTACTGGTCTCTTAAACCAATCTATAGTAGAGTAGCACCTACTTCTAATGAAAAATTTAGTTAAACTATAACGTTAGCTTGTCAAGCTAAAATTATTATTAAATAATAATTTTTAATTCCTCAAATAGCACCAATAAATTGGATTTTATTGTATATTTACTTTTTTATAATCTTAATTTTTATCACAATTTTTAACTATTATATATTTTTATACAAACCAAAATTTAAAATAATCAAATCTTCTCGTAATATTACAAACTGAAAATGATAGCAAATCTTTTTTCTTCTTTTGATCCAAGAACTTCATCCTCAATATCATTAAATTGAATAAGCTCTATAATTTTATTTTTAATTATTCCTTCAACATATTGACTAATTCCCTCTCGAATAACTTTATTTTGAATTTTAATATTAAATATTCTTCATAAAGAATTTAAAATCCTAATTAAAAATACTAATTTAAAAGGAAGAACCCTTTTTTTTGTTAGATTATTTACATTTATTTTAATAAATAATTTATTAGGACTTTTTCCTTATATTTTTACATCTTCTAGCCATATATCCTTTACTTTATCACTCAGTCTTCCTTTATGAGTAAGATTTATAATTTTTGGATGACTAAAAAATACAACTCACATATTAGCTCATTTAGTACCACAAGGAGCTCCTAATTTACTTCTTCCATTCTTAGTAATCATTGAAACTATTAGTAACATTATTCGTCCTGGAACTTTAGCTATTCGTTTAACAGCAAATATAATTGCTGGACATTTACTTGTAACCCTTCTAGGTAACTCAGGATCTATACTTTCATTATCTATATTAAATATATTAATTTTAATTCAAATTCTTTTGTTAATTCTTGAATCTGCTGTTGCAATTATTCAATCATATGTATTTTCTATTTTAACTACCCTATATTCTAGAGAAGTATAAATATAAATGAAAAAAAAAAATCACCCTTTTCATCTTGTCAATAAAAGACCATGACCTATTCTTACTTCTTTTAGAGTATTTTCATTTATATTAGGATTAATTAAATGATTCTATCTTTATAACTCAAATTTATTAATTTTTAGAGCTTTCTCTACAACTTTTGTCTCATTCATATGATGACGAGATATCATTCGAGAAAGAACTTTTCAAGGACATCATTCCTTTAAAGTAACAAAAGGATTACGATGAGGAATAATACTCTTTATTACTTCTGAAATTTTCTTTTTCTTAGCTTTTTTTTGAGCATTTTTTCACTCTAGCTTATCTCCTAGAGTTGAATTAGGTATAAATTGACCTCCAAAGGGTATCAAACCTTTTAATCCTTTAGAAATCCCTCTTTTAAATACCTTAATTTTACTATCTTCAGGTTTAACAATTACATGATCTCATCACTCTATCATAGAAAATAATTATTCTCAATCTTTACAAAGTCTCCTAATCACAGTACTCTTAGGATTTTACTTTACAACTCTTCAAATTTACGAATACAAAGAAGCTCCATTCTCTATTTCTGATGGAATTTATGGATCTACCTTTTTTATAACTACAGGACTTCATGGTCTTCATGTAATTATTGGATCTATTTTTCTATTTATTTGTTTAATTCGTATATATTTTAATCATTTCTCTTCTAACCATCACTTTGGATTCGAAGCAGCTGCCTGATATTGACATTTTGTAGATGTAATTTGATTATTTCTTTATGTTTCAATATATTGATGAAGAAGTTAACTTTAAATAACTACTTATATAATATAAAACTATTATTTTTAACTTCCAATTAAAAAATCTAGAATTCCTAGTATAAGTAATCAAAATAATTTTATTACAAAGAATTATTATCTTAGTGATTTTAATTATTTTATATATTATTTTAAATATTACATCTAAAAAAACTTTTTACGATCGAGAAAAAAATAGTCCTTTTGAATGTGGATTTGACCCCAAAAATTCTGCACGTCTTCCATTCTCTTCCCAATTTTTTTTAATTGCTGTAATTTTTGTTATTTTTGACGTAGAGCTATCTCTTTTACTCCCAACTATTTTAATTTCAAAAACTTCAAATATTATAAATTTTTCCTTAATTTTTAATATTTTTATTATAATTCTATTATTTGGTCTTTATCATGAACAAAACCAAGGATCCTTAAACTGAGTAAAATAATAAAGGATAATAGTTTAAAATAAAAACATTTAATTTGCAATTAAAAAATATAAATCTTATTTATCTTATTAAATAAGAAGCAAAAAATTTGCATTTAGTTTCGACCTAAAATTTTGATATTTTATATCCTTATTTTTAATTGAAACCAAATAGAGGTATATCACTGTTAATGATAAAATTGAGTTATATTCTCCAATTAAAGAATCAAGAAAATCAAGAAAAAGCTTCTAACTTTATTCTTAAGCGGAGAATAACCGTTTTTGATTCTATTTATATAGTTTAAAAAAAACATTACATTTTCACTGTAAAATTAGACAAAATCTTATAAATTTCTTAAAAATATTCTATATTACCTTAGTATCTTCAATACTATACTCTAAATTTTAAGCTATTTAAGAAATAAAAAAATATAAAAAAAAAGAAAAAAAAAAAAAAAATTCCTATGAAAATTTTTAAATGATTATAAGAAAAACTTTGAAATACTTGAGAAAAAAATTTTATTATAAAAAATATATTTTTTCTACCATAATATTCTATTCATCCATAATCCAATTTAATCAAATAGGTTTTTCCTAAAACCAAAAAATAAGGCCTAACACCCAAAGTTGATAATATCGGTATATTTCACATATTAGAAAAAAACATTGAATGATGATAAAATTTTAATGATTTATTTTGATAATAAAACTTTATTTGAGAAAACTCATAACCTAAAATAATTCCCCTAAAAATCATCATTAAAGTCATAATTTTTATATAAAAAGGTATAATAATAAAATAAGGAGTTGGAAATATTAATCAAATTAAAATTCTTCCTTTAAAAATAACTAAAAATACTATAATTACCATACTCTTTAATATTTGATTTTTTTCTTCTTTTAAAAAATTTAAAACTAATATATTAAAATCCCCTAATAATACATAATATGATAGACGTATTGAATAAGATACTGTCAATCCAACAGAAATAAAAAATATAATATAAATTATAAAGTTTATAAATTGTATTGATAAAATTTCTGCAATTAAATCTTTTGAATAGAATCCTGATAAGAAAGGTAAACCACATAAAGCCAAATTTCTAATATTAAAACAAGAACAAGTTACTGGTAAATAAGAAATTAATCTTCCTATATATCGAATATCTTGACAATTTATAATATTATGAATGATAAATCCAGCACACATAAAAAGCAAAGCCTTAAATAAAGCATGAATTAATAAATGAAAAAAAGCCAATATTTTTTCACCTAATCTAAAAATTACTAATATTATTCCTAATTGTCTTAAAGTCGACAAAGCAATAATTTTTTTTAAATCAAATTCAAAATTTGCCCCTAAACCTGCTATAAATATTGTTAAAAGAGATACATATAAAATAAATTTTATAAAATTCTCTCTAAATAAATCTCTAAATCGAAATAAAAGATAAACCCCTGCTGTAACTAATGTTGAAGAATGGACTAAAGATGAAACTGGAGTAGGAGCCGCTATTGCAGCTGGAAGCCAAGAAGAAAATGGAATTTGGGCTCTTTTAGTGAAAGATGCTAAAATAACAAATATTGCTACTCAAATCATTCTTTTATTTGAATAAAAAAAATCAATATAGTTTAAAAAAGTCCATCTTCCTATTTCTATTATTCAAGCAATTCTTATTAAAATTGAGGCATCTCCAATGCGATTTGAAAGAGCAGTTAATATACCTGCATTATAAGATTTTACATTTTGATAATAAATTACTAGAATATAAGATACTAAGCCTAATCCATCTCATCCTAAAAGAATAGAAATCAAATTTGGACTTATAATAACTAATATTATAGAAAATACAAATATAACTATTAAATAAATAAATCGTTTTAAATTTTTATCACCTATTATATACTCTTCTCTATAATTTATAATTAATGAAGAAATAAAAAATACAAATCTCATAAATATTAAAGATATCCAATCAAAATATACAACTATTTCAATAGAAACTGAATTTAAAGTCAAAATATTTAACTCTATATAAAAAGTAAAATCTATGTTTAATAAATATAAACTTAAAAAATATAGACATAAAGAATAAAATATAAATATTTTATAATATAAAATGCAAATTGAAATTATCTAAAATAACTAATAATTATTTCTTTAATTCCACAAATTAAAATTTTAAAATAAACTATTTAGATAAATTCATATAACTATAAATTCACTCTTTAAAATTAATAAATTTAAAGGAACCCAATGTAAAAATATTAATAAATATTCTCGTAAATTAATCTGAAAAAATGAATATAAACCTGAATAAAATTTTCCATGTTGAGTATAAGAATATAAAAATAAAGAATAAACAGCTCTATAAAAACATAAAAAAAATAACAAAAATAAAAGATATTTTCTATACAAAAATAAAGAATTAATAAGTAAAATTTCTCTCATTAAATTTAATGAAGGAGGAGCAGCCATATTAGAGGAACACAATAAAAACCATCATAAAGATAAATTTGGAAAAAAATTTATAAGACCCTTATTTAAATAAATTCTACGACTATGAATTCGCTCATAAGATAAATTAGCTAAACAAAATAAACCGGATGAACATAAACCATGGGCTATCATTAATCCTAATGCTCCTCATATTCCCCATAGATTTATAGTTAAAATTCCAGATAAAACTAATCTTATATGAGAAACTGAAGAATAAGCAATTAATAACTTTATATCTCTTTGACGAAGGCATACCAAAGAAATAATTGCACCCCCAAATAAAGAAATTACAATAAAAGTAAGATTAATCTTTAAACCAATCTCAATAAATATCTTTATGACACGCATTAACCCATACCCCCCTAATTTTAATATAACACCCGCCAAAATTATTGATCCCGAAATTGGAGCTTCAACATGAGCTTTAGGAAGTCATAAATGAACCGAATATATTGGAATTTTTACAAAAAAAACTATATTTGTACATATATACAATAAAAATCTATTTAAATTTGTAAAAAAATAAAATTCTAATGTATTAAAAAAATTTATAATATAAAATAACCCTAATATTATAGGTAAAGACACTAAAAGAGTATAAAACATTAAATAAATCCCAGCTGAAATTCGCTCTGGCTGAATACCTCACCCAATAATTAATAATAAAACAGGAATTAAACTAATCTCAAAAAATAAATAAAATACAAATATATTTAAAGCTCTAAAAGTAAATAATAAACTTATTATTAATATTAAAACCAAAAATAAAAATAGCTTTCAATAATAATTTGATTTAAATAATATTTCTCTCGCTAAAATTATCAAGGAACAAATTCAAAATCTTAATAAAATTAAACAAAAAGATAACAAATCTAATCCTATAAAATATGAAATTTTACATAAAAATATAAAACTTCCTAATTTTATTATAAATTTAAATCTTATAAATAATAAAAATATCAAGAAAAATCAATAGTAACATTTTATAAAAAATAAAGGCATCAAAAAAATTAAACTTATCATAAATTCTATCATAATCTATCAAAAAGAATCACATGATCATTTCCATATATACGAATTAACAAAACTAATATTGAAAGACCTAAAGCACCTTCACAAACTCTCATAGTTAAATAAAAAACACAAATAAAATATTCAAAAAAATAATATGAAACTCACAATATTATCAAAAAATATAAACATAATACTATAGACTCTAATCTTAATAATATTAATAAAAAATGCTTATATTTAAAAACATAAATAAATATCCTAGAGAAAAAAAAGATGAATAAAGTATAAAAATATAAATATATTAACATTTGTTTTAATAATTTAAATAAAATATTGGTCTTGTAAACCGACAATAAGATAATTCTTTTAAAACTTCAGGAAAAAAGATCTACTCTTTATCATTAATCTCCAAAATTAAAATTTTATATTAAACTATTTCCTGATATTTTTTTTCTAATTTTAAGCTTAAATTGAATATTCTCTCTCATTTTTATCTTTTTAAATCATCCTCTTTCCTTGGGCTGTATTTTATTAATTCAAACAATTTTAATTTCTTTATCCTCAGGATTTTTATATTTTAATTTTTGATTTAGATACATTTTATTTTTAATTATAATCGGCGGAATATTAGTTATATTTCTATATATAACTAGAATTGCTTCAAATGAAAAATTTAAAATACCAAAAATTTTACCTATTTGAATTATTTTATTAATTTTTATTTTATTATCGTGAAAAAATAAAGATCCTTTTTATTCAAATATTTTCAATCATTCAATTATTAACTTATCTCAATCCAATGTTTCTCTAAATTTAACTTTAAATAAATTTTACAATTGACCTAATTCCTTAATTATATTATTTTTAATAATTTATTTACTTATTACCTTAATTGCTATTGTAAAAATTATTGGAAAAAATTTTGGAACATTACGACAAAAATAATAAATGATAAAAATCATTAAAAAAAATATTATTTACAAAATTATTTATTCATCCTTAGTAAATTTACCAACCCCGACAAACATTTCTTCTATATGAAATTTTGGAAGATTATTAGGACTTTGCCTTCTAATTCAAATTTTAACAGGATTTTTCATAAGAATACATTATAATCCTAGAATTACTATTGCATTTGATAGAGTAGCTCACATTTGTCGTAATGTAAATTACGGATGACTTCTTCGAATTTTTCATGCCAATGGAGCTTCTTTTTTCTTTATTTGCCTATTTATTCATATTGGACGAGGTATTTACTATAGATCTTACTATTTAACAAAAACATGAACTTTAGGTGTAACAATTTATTTTATTACAATAGCTACTGCTTTTTTAGGTTATGTTTTACCATGAGGACAAATATCTTTTTGAGGGGCAACAGTAATTACTAATTTAATTTCAGCAATTCCTTATTTAGGTAATTTTCTAGTTCAATGAATTTGAGGAGGATTTGCTGTTGATAATGCCACTCTAACACGATTTTTCTCTTTCCATTTTATTCTTCCATTTATTATCTTAGCTATAGTTATTATTCATCTTTTTTTTCTCCATCAAACAGGATCAAACAATCCTATTGGGTTATCAAGTAATCTCGATAAAGTTTCTTTCCACCCATATTTTACTTTCAAAGATTTAGTAGGATTCTTTCTAATAATAATAATCTTAACTATTATATCACTCCAAAATCCTTACTTATTAGGTGATCCAGATAATTTTATTCCAGCGAATCCTCTAATCACCCCTATTCACATTCAACCTGAATGATATTTCTTATTTGCTTATGCAATTCTACGAACTATTCCTAATAAATTAGGAGGTGTTCTAGCTTTAGTATTTTCTATTGCAATTCTCTATCTTCTACCATTTACTAACAAAAAGAAATATCAAAGAACCCAATTTTATCCATTAAATAAATTTTTATTTTGAAACTTAACTTCAACAATTTTTTTATTAACTTGAATTGGCGCTCGTCCCGTTGAAGTACCTTTTATTTCTATAGGACAAATTCTTACTTTATCTTATTTTTTTTATTTCATTATTAACCCTTATATTGCAAAATTTTGGGATTCAATTATTTTCGCAAAATAAGTTAATGAACTTGTATAAGTATTTACCTTGAAAGTAAAAAAAAGAGATATTTAATTCTCTATTAACTTACTTACATACTAAAAAAAATTAACTAAAAAAAAAGAGTTCTTATAAATATACCCATTCCAAAATAAAAACATAAAAAATTTAAAGATAAAGGAAGATAAGATTTTCAAGCTAAATATATTAACTTATCATAACGATAACGAGGGAAGGTACCCCGAACCCATACCCAAAAAAAAGCTATAAAAATAACTTTTAAAAAAAAAGAAAAAGAAAATAAATTTGCCCCTAAAAAAATAATCCTACAAATTATACTTATAAAAATAATTCTTGCATATTCAGCTAAAAAAATCATAGCAAATTCACCTCTACTATATTCAACATTAAATCCAGAAACCAATTCTGATTCTCCTTCAGCAAAATCAAAAGGTGACCGATTAGTTTCAGCTAATCTAGTAATAAATCATATTACTCTTAAAGGTAAAAATAAAAATAAAAACCAAATATATTCTTGAAACTTAGTAAAAGCTAAAAAATCAAAACTTTCCACTAACAATAAAAATCTTAATAAAATTAAAATTAACCTCACCTCATATGAAATAGTTTGAGCAACTACTCGTAATCTTCCCAATATAGCATAATTTGAATTAGAAGATCACCCAGCTAATATAATTGTATAAACACTAAGCCTAGAAATCCTTAAAAAAAACAAAATAGATAAAGTAAATCTAAAATTTATAGATCAAAAAGGTAAACTTATTCATAATAATAAAGCTAAAAATAAATTTATAATAGGAGATATAATATAAATTCTTAAATTAGACATAAAAGGATAAGATTGTTCTTTACAAAACAATTTAATAGCATCTCTAAAAGGCTGTAATAAACCAATAAATCCTACTTTATTAGGACCTTTACGAATATGAATATACCCTAAAACTTTTCGTTCCATTAAAGTTAAAAAAGCTACACCCAGTAAAACACAAATAATTAAAATTAATCTAGAAATTACAATTAAAATTTTATCCTTTAATAACAAGTATTATTTGTAAATATTTTTACATTAATAGATTCTAAATCTATTGCACTTTTCTGCCAAAATAACTAATATTATTCTAAATAAAAATTTTAAATTAAATACTTGGTCCTTTCGTACTAAAATATTTGATTTTTATAGAGATAGAAACCAACCTGGCTTACGCCGGTTTAAACTCAGATCATGTAAAATTTTAAAGGTCGAACAGACCTAATAGATTAGCTCCTACACCAATCCTTTATTTTAATCCAACATCGAGGTCGCAATCTTTTTTTTCGATTAGATCTCTAAAAAAAAATTACGCTGTTATCCCTAAGGTAATTTATTCTTCTAATCAAAAATTTTGGATCAATTACTCATAAATTAATGTTTTTTTACAAAAAAAGTTTTTTTAATTTTTCAATCACCCCAACTAAATATAAATTTATACTTAAATACTAATTCTAAAAATAATAAAAATAAATTTATATAAAACTCTATAGGGTCTTCTCGTCTTCTATATAAATTTAAGCTTTTTTACTTAAAAATAAAATTCTAATTAATTTAATCAGAGACAGTTATTTTCTCATCAAACCTTTCATTCCAGCTTTCAATTAAAAAACTAATGATTATGCTACCTTTGCACGGTCAAATTACCGCAGCCATTTAACTACTCATTGGGCAGGTCCGACCTTAAATTATAATCAAAAGGCCATGTTTTTAATAAACAGGTGAAAAATATATTTGCCGAGTTCCTTTAATTAACCTAAAAAATTAATCTACACTATAAATAATTTTATACTAATTTTATCATAATTTCTAAATCTTTTTAATTAAAATTTAAATTTAAATAAAAAATATAAATTCTAAATATAAATCTTTTTTTTATACTTAAATAGTTATAAAACACTTTTAAAGATAAAAACTTATAATCCTACTTATTAATTACTTTTTTATTCAATTTTATTAATCAATCTTTAAGCTCATCCCCAAAAATTTAAAATTATATTATTATAATAATTATTATTTATTTTAATAATAAATATAAAAAAAATTAAATTTTTTTCTTTAAAAACTAGATATATCAAAAATCGTTTAGCATTTCACTTCTATAACTCTATTTATAATATTTATTCAACAATAAAAAATATAAAATTATAACTCTTTTTGATTCGAGAAAATTATAATTTATAAATTTTATTTAATAAACCCTGATACACAAGGTACAAAAAATAAAATTTTCTTTTTTTAAAATTAATTCTTTCTTTCACAATACTAGTAAACTATCATAAATTTAATTTTTTCATAAAATACTAATAAAAACAAAAATTATTTTTTTTAAATTTTTAATAAATAAAATAATATTTAATAATTAGTTACTTTCAAACTATACTAAATATTATATAGTATCCTTTTTAATGTAAATAAAAAACTTCTTAAAGCTTTAGTTTGTCTTTCTAGATACACTTTCCAGTACATCTACTATGTTACGACTTATTTCACCTTGGGATGAAAGCGACGGGCGATATGTACATATTTTAGAGCTAAAATCATCTTATTAATTTAAATAAAATTACTTTCAAATCCACTTTCAAAATTTTTTTCAAAAATTCATCCATTAAAATAAATTTATTGTAACCCATCTCTTCTTATCTATCAGCTACATCTTGACCTGAATTCCTTTCTAAATAAGAAATCTTGAATATTTTAATTCTAAAAAAATATTCAACCTACGGCGATATATATACTTAAAAGATAAGTAATTTAAAACGTGGATCATCAATTATAGGACAGGTTCCTCTGAATAGACTAAAATACCGCCAACTCTCTTAATTTTCAAGAACATAGCTACTACTAATCTGGTCTTAATTATTTACTTTTTCTATAATAGGGTATCTAATCCTAGTTTAATATAAAATTTTCTCAGCCTCAATTATCCATCTAAAATACTCTAAAAATTTAAAATTTCACTTAATAAATTCTTTTCTTATTTCATCTCATTTTATTAACTGCTAACCAACAATTTATTATTGCATAATCTGTTTAACCGCAACTGCTGGCACAAATTTTGTTTATACTATGAAAATTTCCTATTTATTATTCTCATAAATTTAATAATATTTTTTATTGCGATTACTTTATATCCTTTTATTCTATTTAAAAATAAATCTTTATCACACAAAAATTTACATATAATTTCATCTTCCATAATAAAAAAAAGCCAAAAATCTTTTTTTTTAAAAAGTAAACTTATAACATCACTTTTATATACATAAAATAATCGCAATAAAAAATATTATTAAATAAACTAATTATAAATAAATTAATCCAAATTAAAATATCTTTTTTAAAAACTACTTCAACCTTATTTCTGCTAGTGCAATCAACAATTTTAATTATTTATTAAAAATTTTTAATAAATATAAACTAATTTTATCTTTTAAATAAAATAAAATTTAACCCTAAATACATTTAATTTTATTTAAAACTATTTTTTAAACCCTTTTATTTTTAATAAATTTTTTTAATGACATCTAAATATACCCAATAAATAATATTTATAATTTTAATAATAAATTTATTTTATAAGTCAATTTAATTAAATAAAATATTCATTTCTTAATATAAAATGAATTTTTGTAAAACCTTTATGAAATGTTGAAATTGATTGTATTCGTAAATTTTAATTGTTAAAATTT